TCTTCATACAAATGTATAAAAGATGTTAGCCGCACTTAAAAGCCGAGTACTCTACCATTGAGTTAGCAACCCCTCCAAAAAAATTCGATTATGTCCATACAATCGGAATCAAACTAAATAAAAATAAATAGAAAATAGAAATTAAAATAAAAAAAAAAAAATCAAGCGATTTAATCACACGACACAATCAAAACATTAAACTAAAAACATTAAACTAGCAAAAAATTAAAACAAAAAATTAAAAGAAATAAAATATTAAGAATTTCGAATAAATCCTGAACAGACAAAAAGATTAAAAAATATAGATAACATAAAAATTTTTTAGATTACCCTATTTATTATTACTTTTAGTTATTGTTTCCATTTCTTAGTTTTAGTTATATTATCTACTTAATGAATATTCTATTTAGTATTCTACTAAGATTCACTTAGAATACCTATTCTACCTATATAGGTATACATTGTATATATTTTTTATTTTTTAAGACTTTTTTACTTATATATTTTTGATTTATATATATTCTACTTATATAATTATACTTATATATTTATATTTTATATAAATATATTCTATTCTAATATATAGAAATAGAATAAAATATATATAATAAATCTAATTTGATAAATAAATGTGAATTCTCATTAGAACATTGAATTTCTATATATTTTCAATCAAAAAAACTTTTATATCACAACAAATCCAATAAACCCATCGCTTGAATGAAGAAACAATTCAAATTAATGGATAGAACAGGTATAAATAGATCGACAGATAAAATCCCATTACCTCAGATGGGATTATATTTATTTGATACATTCTTGTCAATATCAATGTGAATATCTTGAGTTCATAAATAAATATACACTGAAGAAAACAAAAGAATTAATTGAAATTGAATTTCAATAAAATTTAATAAAAAGAAATTCAATAAAAATCAAATACTAAAACTAAATAAATTACTCAAATTAAAATTAAATTCAAATTAAATATAAATAGAAAATTTAATAATAATAAAAATAATATACAAATAAAAATAGAAATAAATAGAAAAATATATAGAATATATTACAATATATAGATATAAAATAGATAGATATATTTTATAAGGAAATATAGAATACCTGGAGCATTCAAATAGGTTTTTTTTTATCGAATGATACAAACCCACTTTTCCAAAGATCTATTCCTTCTTTTCGGCATTGAACATCAAATCAATTGCAAGGATTCGAATCTTTCTAAAAAAAAAAAAAAATCCTCTGTACTTTCTTAACTCAAGTTGGAGAACTTTTAAATAGGTCAAAGGAAATCCTTTAAGCATTTCATTGATTGAGTGATCTCTAATCGCTTTTCTTTTTGTTTCTTTTAGAATCTATTTTGATTCTTCATTCTGATCAAATTGTTGAGACAATTGAAAACGATATTTACCCGGTCCAGGATCCTTTATTTTTCCCTTGAATCGTTGGGTTTAGACATTACTTCAGTGGTCTTTAATCCTTTCAAACTGGATGCAACATATTAGTTTTTGTGATTTCTTTCTATCAAAAAAAGAATCAGATTAATGGTTGATTCTTGCATCATATACTTTCTTTTTGAACTTTTGAATCAAAAAAATTTGGTCAATTCTAAAAAACTTTATTCTTGGATTTGAAACTTGCTCGAATTGGATCCTTTCTATTTCGATTTACACTATACCCCAACAAAAAGTGAGATTTCGAGTGTATAAATATAACAAAACAAATGATGTCGAGTTAGGAGCACTCTCATTCCTTTCCTATTCCTATATATATTATAGCTATATTATGCTATATAATATTCTAAATATTAAACATATATATATAGAATATAATATTATGAATATAATATTATTCAATAAAATTCCAATTATATGCTTATGCTATATTATATATATAACTATTATATTAATATTCTTAATATTATTTATTAATTCTTTTTTAATATTAATTATTTTAATTAATATTAAATTTTAAATATTCAATTTAAAATTTAAATTTATTTTTTCAAATTTATTTTTATTTATTATTAATTTTTTTTTATTTAATTATTATTTAATAAATTAATATTATTTATTAGGGTATAATAAGGTAAGAATCCATAGTTGATCATGTCCTTCAAGTCGCGCGTTGCTTTTTACCATATCATTTCAAACGAAGTTTTACTATAACATTCCTTGCGTTTTGAACTAGTATGGAATTCATTTTATTAGGGAATCCTGAATAGTCATCGGTTCAACCAATACATAGAAATCCCAAATTTGAATTTCTTAATTTCTATTGGATAATTTTCGAATATTCCAAAAGAAATAAGACAAAAAAACGAAATAAGCTATTTTTAAGTCTTTAAGTGAGTACCTAGGACGCATTTGCCTATCTCCCATTTATTCAAGTTCCACGGACTCCTACAAAATCATTAAAAAGATTCAATTTCTAAATTTTCCATCTAGATATCATTATTTGAATAATGTTTTGTTTTAAACATATTTTTATCATCATAATATAAAAAAAACCTATTCAGATTCGGATTAACTCATTAATGATTTTAAATAAATAGGAAATTGGTTAAAAAAATATCCAATTTTTTTAATGCAGTAGTCGATAAAAAAAACTGATGTGGGGAAAATTGGAAATTGTTTTGTTATTCTTTCAGACTGAGTGCTAAAATCAGTATCGAAATACTCGAAGATCATCTTATTTATCAGATAGACTTTTTTATCAGATAGACTAAAGAATTGTCATTGAAATTAATTTTTGATATTCTATCTTATATGGTGCAGTGCAATTCAAGTTACCGAAGTTAAATTAAGGGATGAGACATTTTTTTTTTTTTGATAGATTATATAGAATGATAGATTATAGAGAATATCTGGGACGGAAGGATTCGAACCTCCGAATAGCGGGACCAAAACCCGTTGCCTTACCACTTGGAGAGAATATCTGGGACGGAAGGATTCGAACCTCCGAATAGCGGGACCAAAACCCGTTGCCTTACCACTTGGCTACGCCCCATTTATATTTCTATTCAATACTAATAAAAACTAATATTAATAGTGGTTCTTCGTCAATTCCCATCCAAATATCTAGGAAATATATTACTGTCTTGTTCGGATTTTCATATGTGTAGATATAGAATTCAACTGAATTGATTGCTCATAATAGATAATTCAACTAAGATATTGTATAAAAATATGATTTCCTCTATTCTTTTTTGATTTGAGAATTGAGAATTGAAGGATTTTTGATTGGGTGAGTTTAATAACACAATAAATTTAATAAAAATAAATAAGGGTTCTTCGTCTACCTTACTTTTTTTTTATTCATTTTTATATCAATAACATATTAATAACTTAGTCATCAATCAAAATACAATTATCTTCAAGAACAAAATGTTTGTTATGCTTAATAGTTTTAGTTTAATTTGTATCTGTCTTATTAATTCTGCCCTTTATTCAAGCAATTTTTTATTCACAAAATTGCCTGAAGCCTACGCTTTTTTGAATCCAATCGTAGATGTTATGCCAGTAATCCCTTTACTCTTTTTTCTATTAGCCTTTGTTTGGCAAGCTGCTGTAAGTTTTCGATGAGATTTTAATACTATCCTAAAATAATTCATGATTTATTCGAGAAAAAATTATAGTAATTGAGAAGATCAGATAAGTCGTATACTCTAAGCTCTTAATTGAAACATTAAAGTTATTGTATAAACGCGAGAATTTTTGATCACCCCCATTTTTTTTCATTCTTAACTTTTTTTTTATTCCAGATTCTATTAACGCCCTAATTGTAGTTATGAAAAAAAATTATAAGAAAGACTCGACTCTTATTCCAAATGAATTTCGAAAAATTCATTTCTATTTCTAGAAATCACTTCATTTCTTGGTGTTAAAATAGAAAATGTGGTATAAAAATAGAGAATCTATTTTTTTTTCCAAACCAAAAAAGATCGTGGAGATTTTCTAATGCTTACTCTTAAACTCTTTGTTTACACAGTAGTTATATTCTTTGTTTCTCTCTTCATCTTTGGGTTTTTATCTAATGATCCTGGGCGTAATCCTGGACGTGAAGAATAGAATAAAAATTCTAAGGGTTTTCTTGATTTTAAAATGTTTTTAGTATGTTATTTCTTTTTACCCAGTCTTTATCTATTCTAGATCTCGATTTGAATCTATATTTTTGTTTTAAATTAATATTTAAAATAGAATTTGCCATAGAAATATTAATATAAATAAAGAAATTTGAAATTTCAATTTTTAACTAGAAATAGTAAATAGAAAGGAAATATTCAATAAAAAGAAAAATTAGAAATTAGAAATAACTATTAATAAATAAAATATTCAAATTATTCATTTTTTAATTTATTTAAATAGTTTAAATAGAAATTAAATAGAAAATAAAATAGAACATTGAAATAAGAAATAAAGCAAAAAGATTTTCGAAATTTGAAAGAAAAGATAAAAAAAATTCAAGTCATCACTGGAACCGGAAAGAGAGGGATTCGAACCCTCGGTACGAATAACTCGTACAACGGATTAGCAATCCGACGCTTTAGTCCACTCAGCCATCTCTCCCGATTAAAAAAGAATAATTATAAGGATAATTATTATGTTACATTACATAGCAAGTAATTACATTATACAACAAGTAAGGCTTGAAAAAAAAAGGCTTTGCCTCTCTCTTTATTACTTTATTTCGTAATTACTTTTTTTCTTATTTAATTATATAATAATAGAAATTCGAATTCTCTCAAATTCTCTATTTATTCTATATTTATTAAATATATATTTCGAATTCTATATAATTCGAAATTGGCTATTTTTCTATTATTGTTTATTTTTCTATTCTAAAAATATATTCTATATTTAATTTATATTAATTTGAATTTATTTAATTATATATTTTTAGAATTTCTATTATTTTTTTTCTATTTTTTATTAATTTTGAAATTATTATTTATATAATTATATAAATAATAATTTCAAATTGAAATATATCAATTGAAATAGAAATAAATAGTTAACTTAATAACTAGTTAACTTAATAACTAGTTAACTTAATAACTAATTTAAATAACTAATTAAATAAAATAGAAATTGAAATATCAAATTAATTAAATGAAAATAAGAAAATATATTAAAAATGTTCCATTGTCTTACTCGACAAAAAGTTCATTATATACGATAATTGTATCGTAGCGGGTATAGTTTAGTGGTAAAAGTGTGATTCGTTCTAGTAATTGAAACGAATAGTTAAGGGATCCCTTGGCTGATATTCGAATGAAAAACTTTATTTCTTAAAACGATTTAATCCTTTACCTTCTCAATGAAAAATTCGAGGAAGAATATACATTCTCGTAATTTGTATCCAACAGTCAATTAGAAATTGAAAAATTGGATTATTAAATTACGAAACATAATTTTTTTTATTTTAATTAGATCAATCCTTTCAATTGAATAAGTATAAGTAAAGGATCTATGGAAAAAGACAGAAAAGTTTATTTCTAATCGTAACTAAATCTTCAACGTTTTCCTTGTTTTATATAGTCGAAATTGAAGAAAAATTAAGTATTAAACGATGACTTTGGTTTATTATAGACATCGACTCTTGTTTTACTTCGGTCGAAACGAAACAAAACCCTTTTCCTAAGGATTCTATCAAATAGAAATAGAGAACGAAGTAACTAGAAGAATTGTTAATTGGGAAATTTTAATCCCACTTGTCTAGAGGGATCATCTAGAAAGTACCTTGTTTTGAATACCGAAAAGCTAACATAGATGTTATGGGTCAATTTGTTTTCACTCCCGTCTTATCTTCTAGCTTATAGCTGGAAATTTATCCATATCCCATAAAGAAGCCGAATGAAACCAAAGTTTCATGTTCGGTTTTGAATTAGAGACGTTAAAGATGATAAATTAACGTCGACTATAACCCCTAGCCTTCCAAGCTAACGATGCGGGTTCGATTCCCGCTACCCGCTCTAGATCTCTATACTCTCCAAAAACTCGAGATAATCTTTCTAGAATCCATATATTCTTTTTAATATTATATTATTATATATTTTTTTTAATATTTTAGTTATTATTATTTTTAGTTATTATTATATATAATCTATCTTATTATTAATAATAATGGAATATAATACCAATTTAATGGAATAATAAATATATTAATTTAACGAAAATGAAAATTAAAATGTTTAATAGAACTTACATATTTTTTTTTATATTATTATTTTTTTTTTTATTATTTTATTAAATAATTATATTATTAAATATTAATATAAATATTAATAAAAAAAAATATGAATACAAAAAAAATACTAAATTACTAAATTCTAGAATATTATCTTATAGAATAAGATTTCTTATAGAATAATATTTCATTTTCATATAGAATAATATTTCCTATTAATAATTATTTATTAATTATATTAATATTTATTATTAATAGAAATATTAATATAAATAAATAAAAGAAAATCGAAAAAATAGAAAATATAAACAATAGAAAACAATATAGAAATTTTAGTATTTATATATTAGAATATTAGATTAATTTCTATTATTATATTATCTAGAATAGTTCTATATAGTTTATATAGTTTCTATATAGTATAGAATATATATATATAATATATATCCTATTATAGAATCTATATATAATAATAGGTAAAATATTTAATTATAATTTATTAATTTGGAAAATTATCTTGTGTATTCTTTTTTTTTTTTATAAAAAAAATTATCAAAGAAAAAAATTGGAATACAAAAGCGTCCATTGTCTAATGGATAGGACAGAGGTCTTCTAAATCTTTGGTATAGGTTCAAATCCTATTGGACGCAATTTTTCTCCATATATACATATATTGAGTATTTTATCATTTTAGTAGTATATCATATATTATATCATATATTAGTATTATATATTTCATTTTTCTATTATATTATTTATATATATATATATAATTTTTGTATATATATTGTTTTTTTTTTTTTTTTTATTTTTTTTTCTATTATTTTATTAGTATTCTAATTTTAAATTTTAAAGTTAAAGATTCCAAGTGCTTAATTTCTTTATACTTGTTCCTGAACTAAAAAGCGTTCCTTCTGTTCCTGAATAGCTTCTTTCAAAAGGATTTCTGCTTCTTCGGTGAATGTTTTGGTAGAAGATATGATTTCTTCGAACTGAGGTTTATTCGTTTTTAAGTAGGTACGTAACTCAACGAGAAATTTCCTTACTTGTCCGATTTCTAATGAATCAAGATAACCATTCGTTCCGGTATAAATAGTCATTATCTGTTCCTCGACGGTGAGAGGCGCAGATTGGGATTGTTTGAGCAACTCACGTAATCGCTGACCTCTTGCCAATTGATTCTGAGTAGCTTTATCTAGATCAGAAGCGAATTGCGCAAAGGCTTCTAATTCGGCGAATTGGGCCAATTCCAATTTTAACTTACCCGCCACTTGTTTCATAGCTTTAATTTGAGCG